TATTACTTCTTTATGTACTAAAGTAACAAACATTATAATTGGATTAATAATTAATATCAGTGGATCATTTTTTAGTCATTCATTGAATGATAAATCACTACAAGTGATGGAGATACACGATTTAAATAATGGAAGATCCAATATTTGAAAATTGTATCTAAAATGACTGGAAAAGTGGAAACAAGACCAGATATAATTTGATCGTTATGAGCAAATCCAAAATCTTTGTAGATAGAGCCAAGCATTAGTTCCCAACCATGGGGCGAATGGAATCCAATACACAAATCCGTTAATAAAAGAATACAAAAAGCTTTTATCGTGTCGCTTACGTTATATAAGAATTCCTGAACCCAAGAGTTAAGAATAACAAGTTCTTCATTACCCAGAATTGAATAACCGCTTAGAATAATGAAACAGATTATATTTGTCGAGAAGTGTAAAATCATATGGATACGATCTTCATTGTGCATCTTGATCAATTCGATTGTTTCTTTGTGTATTCCTATACTAAGCTTTTGTAGCTGTGGTTCCGGATATTCCTTTATCATTTCGTTCAACAGGAAGAGTTCCTCGAATTCTATGAATTGTTCTAGAATACTATTTTCTTGAATGATATTCAAGAAAGTTTCGGATTGCCTAGTATTCCACCAATTAGTAACCCAGGATTCTAGACTTTTATGAAATAAAAGAGAGATACACCCAGGCAAAAATACTATAGATGCGAGATATAGAAGGGGAATGAATGCTTTCTTTTTTTCCATTTTTTTCATCTGTGAATTCTTAATGAACCCACCTCTTTTGTAAACTCTATGCGATCCAATATTTCTATCAAGCAATGAGTTCTATTACAAGGTATCTTTCCTATGAATCTATTCACTGTTTTTTATTTGTGATGTATTGGTTATGGTTAGTCCTTGAATCTCTAAAGAATAGCCAAATAGAATAAGAGTCCGCCTCAAATTCGAATGAAGAAATAATAAAAAATATTATTTTGTTTACTGATATCTCAATTGAGAAAATTCGCAGCAATTGTATTGTGTCCTTTCGATGAATGTCCCAAAGAGGCCCTTTCAAGTAATATCAAAATTGGACCTAATCCCGAAATGGAATATTTTGATATAGGAGATGCCTCTATTATTTTTTTATTTTTTACCTCCTGATGAGAAAAAATTTTCAGTTCATTTCAAAATACTTCAATCGGTACACGCAAGAAATAGGCTAATTCCGCAGCTTTTTGTTCAATTTCTCGTGGAGTCAAATTCTCATCAGTACGAGTCAAGGGAATAGCTCCCTGGCCTCGGATGTCCATATAAAGGACACGCCGGGCATAAATACCCTCTTTAACTTCTATTCTGATGGACTGAACATCTTTCATAAGGAATCGAAGGAAGATGCGACGATTGTTTCCAGGAAATCCCCAACGAAAAATACACACAATTCCTTCCTTTCTATCGAATCGATCATAACCACTACCTACATTCCAGGAGATTGTGCACCACAAATAGGAACTAATAAAGAGACCTGCGATGCCATAGAAAGACATGACGAGCCCTTGTGGAAAAAAAATGATTTGCTGAGACGGAAATAAAGATATCAAATTCCTACCAAGATAACTGGACGTTCCAACCAACAAGAATCCTAATGAACCTAAAAAAAGGATAAAGGCCCAGCAGAAATTACTTGTTTTTCGAGACCCCGTTATAAGTTCTATCCATATATGTTCTGATCGCCAACTCATACTAAATCCGGTTGCATTTTATTGAAATTGAGAGAATAACCCCCCAAAAATTTGACTTTACTCTTTTTCCGAAGTAACTCTCATCAACTAGCACTATTCTGATGGGAACCTTTAGGCATAATTCACCGAATTGGCTAGATGTAAAATACTAGTATCCCCTTTATATGATCTCCTATAGATAGAGAGAGTGACATGCATTTCATTGACTTTCCATTTCAGAGATCTGCGGATCCTGATCTATTTTAAAATAGCTCTAATTATTTTAAACATATAACATATTTCCACATGCATAAGAGCTCTTTCATTTACATTTAATTCATGTTCGGAAGAAGGCACATCTTATACGATATTCTACTAAATGGATATCCATTTTATGATCCATGTCTAATCTAAGTCTTGAAAAAAAAATGGCTGAGATTGGGTCGCATCGGGTTTAAAAAATCTTGTTTCTTTGAACATGAAGAGATAAAGAAGCCATTGCAATTGCCGGAAATACTAGGCCCACTAACGGCACAAAAATAGATGGTAAGTTGAGAGTTGTCATAGAATGGGTACCTCGGTTTAATATTTGTACCTGTTATTCTTAATATTATATATTTTGAAATCTATTTTTAAATTCGTTATTAATTTTAAGTCATATATAATTATACTATAAAACTATAAATGAGTATATAATAAGTGCAAGGAATGTAGAACTAAACAAATCTACTTCTTAATTCAATTTTTCTACATGGAATATATGTCTGATAAACTAACAGCTTG